AGAGCTTGAAGAATTCCTAAAGGTCCGGCGTATTCAGGTCCAATACGTTGTTGTATCCCTGCAGATATTTCTCTTTCTAACCAAACAATTACTAGTACACCTATTGTGATTCCTAATACAGTAGTCAAAATATAGACAAGCATCCATATGATCCCATAGACCTCTTGTAAGGATTCCAATCTGGAAAAAGAATTGATAGCTTGTATTTCTGTTGTATCAATTATCATTTCAACGATCAACTTCTCCCATAATGATATCTATGCTACCTAGTATCGTCATAATATCAGCCAATTTCATTTTTTTAACTAACTGAGGAAGAATTTGCAAATTGATAAAACCGGGTGGGCGAATTTTCCATCTCCAGGGAAAAACACTCTGATCTCCTATCAGAAAAATTCCCAATTCTCCTTTTGGGGTTTCGACTCTTACATAAAGTTCTTGCTGTGATAATTCAAAAGTCGGAGAAGGTTTCTTACTAATGAATCGATAATCAAAATCATTCCATTCGGGATCCCTTACTCTATCAAAGCGTCGGATTTCTAAATTCTCATAGGGCCCCCCTGGAATTCCTTCTAGAGCCTGTTGAATAATTTTTATAGATTCTGTCATTTCGCTGATTCGTACTAAATAACGAGCTAACGAATCCCCTTCTTTTTGCCATTGTACTTCCCAATCAAATTCGTCGTAACACTCATAATGATCAACTTTACGAAGATCCCATTGTATTCCGGAAGCTCGTAGCATTGGTCCTGATAAACCCCAATTTATTGCTTCTTCTCCGCCAATAATGCCTACTCCTTCAACTCGTTCTAAAAAAATAGGATTCTGTGTAATAAGCTTTTGATATTCAGCAACCCCTGTTAAAAAATAATCGCAAAAATCTAAACATTTATCTATCCATCCATGAGGTAGATCAGCAGCTACTCCTCCGAGACGAAAATAATTATGCATCATTCGCATACCGGTGGCAGCTTCGAATAGGTCATATATCAATTCTCGTTCTCGAAAAATATAGAAGAAGGGGGTCTGTGCCCCAATATCTGCCATAAAAGGGCCAAGCCATAACAAATGCGAAGCTATACGACTCAACTCCAACATAATGACTCTGATGTAGCTCGCCCTTTTAGGTACTTGAATATTGCCTAACTGCTCTGGTGCATTTACAGTTATTGCTTCTGTGAACATAGTAGCTAAATAATCCCAACGTGTTACATAAGGCAAATATTGTATAATTGTTCGGTTTTCTGCAATTTTTTCCATTCCTCTGTGTAAATAACCCAATATTGGTTCGCAGTCAATAACATCTTCACCATCTAGAGTAACGATGAGTCGAAGAACACCATGCATTGATGGGTGGTGAGGACCCATATTGACTATCATGAGGTCTTTTCTTGTAGCTGGTGCAGTCATAGGTTTTTCCCCATTCATTCTTCCATGAATTGCTGAAAGTGAAAAAAAAAAAGAAGTTCATCAAAATTTAAACGATCAAAAAGATTCTTCAAATTAACGAGTTTTTATCTCTCGAATATCCAACTGACCAATTATTTCTTTATAACGTACTCTATTTTTTTTTGACAAATAAGCCAATATCCGTTGACGTTTTCCTAGAATTTTCCGTAGACCTCTCTGAGATAAATAGTCTTTTTTGTGCAATTTCAAATGTGAAGTAAGTCTCCGTATCTTATTGGTAAAACTGACTACTTGAAATTCAACAGACCCCCTGTTTTCTTTCTTTTCTTCTTGTGAAGTAACGGAAATGAATGAATTTTTGACCATAAAAGAATTTCCTCTTCCTTTTTTTACTTTACAGATATGTAATTTTATCGATCAGAAATAATAATGCCAGTAATTTGAATGTGATATACATAATGATCTTAATTTCTTTATCGACTCCTAATTTTATCAATTAAAATGAATTAATCAAATTGGATTCGAATAGGGATACAAAAGGATGGTACGTTTTTGCACTCACAAAAGCAAATAATTTATATTTCAACCGAAAATGAAGAAGATTTTGTTGATTCAATTCACTTTTTATCTAATTGATACTTTATTGACGTATATTAGAATGGGATGTAAGACAAGGTATGTGTACATCTGTTTACTTTCATATACCATATACGGTATAGGATATATAGGAAAAATACGGTATTAACATTAACCAATTTTCAATCGTGGATACATACGTAGTCTTAACATATTGATACGACTGCCATTATTCGTATCAAACCAATAGCGATTCATACAAGCTAAATCTTCTAATCGATAATTCGGCCAAAGAAAGAACTTTAATTGAATTAATTCATTTTTATCACTATCAAGATGTTTACTTTCATCCAAAAATGGACTCCAGTTTTTTACGTTGTTCTCGTTACAAAATACCGGATTTCTATTCACACCATTTTTATTCGTTGAACTGAAACAAATTAAAATTCTCAATTCTCTACGACGTCTAGATGATAAAATATTTTCAGGAACAAGTAAATTCGAATGATTTTTATCTCTATTTCCAGTCATTCTTTGCTGTTTTGAAATAGATTCATCAAAATTCTTCTTATCAACATATCCTCGTTCTCGATATCTTTGATTAATTTGGCGTTTACTCTTATGAACCAATGAAATACCTATGGTTTGATACATAATAAATTGTCCATCATTTTTTACAGACAGACGAACCGATTCGATAATCAATATCCCTTTTTTCATCAATTCTGTAAGAGGTAAATTCTTCTGAATCAGCATTATATTCAGACTCATTTCTCTTCTTTGAATAGAGGATATAGTAATTTTTCTTGGGTTTCTCAGTCTAAGCAGGAGACAATATACCTTAATATTATTGATCATTCTTTGATTCAAAGCATCGTCCCATCTCAATTGAAAAAGCAAATATCGTTTCAGGAAGAAATTTAGTTCTGCTTCCGTGTTGCTCTTGTATTGTTTTTTCGTTTTACGTTTTTTCATGTCTGATCGCGCATAATCTTCTTCAATATCTTTTTGTTGGTTTGAGAGAAGGGATCCAAGATTTCTTTGGTTTTGTGCATCTGAACCACGATCTCGTCGATCTGCGGGTTCTTTTTCTTCTTGATTTCGATTCTTTAATTCAAAAGATTTTTTTTCTTCATTCGATGGTATAAAAAAATTCACTTTTGGCTTTCCATTGACGTTTTTATTTTCACTAACATTTTCATTTATATTCAAATTTAAAAGAAGTAATTTGCTTGGTATAATCCACGGTTTCATTTTATATGCATTATAAAGTAGCACAAATTCGGGGAAGAACCAAAGTTCCAGATTGGATATAGGACAATTTAGTATTTCTTCATTCATTCCCATCCAATCAAAAAAGATTTTTTTATGATTGGGTGGATTGATTTCTAGATCTTGATGAATTGTAAGATAAAAAAGACCTTTCTTATCAATTTTATCAATTATTGGGTAATTATTAGTTCCAATCTTAGTTTTTTTATTACTGTTGGAATCGATCTTGATCCAGGCCTCAATATTGACTTTTTTTCTAAGACAAAACTTGAGAATTTTCCAATCAAAATATTTTCTATCTGGATTTTTTTCCATATACATAATATCGCCTCTTCCTAGATAATTATTGATAGGAATACCCCCCCATTTATCAAATAATTTGCCTTTAGGTGTGTTGTAATTATAAGAAATCTTTTGATTCGTATTTACTTGTAATGGTGATCCATAAACAGAAATATATGAGTTCCTCTTAGTTTCATAATTAATAGATTGATATGATAAAAGATCATATTTAAAGTATTTTTGAAAATTATCTTTTTGATTCGATAATGAATATACTTCAGAATCTTTTTGTTTTTTGTAATAAAGTAATTGGTTTTTTTCATATGAATTCCATTTCTTTAAATCTTTCTTTTGAGCTGTACGACATTGATTGACTCTATTTCGCCATTTTTGTGGGATTAATCTAGACCATCTAATCTGAGATAAATCATATTGATAATGACCTCTTAACCAGTTTTTCCATTGATTCGCTCCATAACTCCGAAATTTCTTATATCTTAATTCAGAATGAATTATTCCTTGTGTTCCAAAAGAATCCTTTATCTCAGTCTTAAGAAAAAAAGATGTTCCGTGATATTGAAGAACAGATCTTAATTTATCCAAGTGGGTTTGGGATAAATTGTAAAATACATATGCTTGTGACAAGGCGGATAAGTCACAAAAAATAGGTGAATTCCTTTTAATATTAGTAATATTATAAAGTGACTTTTTTATAGTCGAAATAAAGTGAATTGTATTTTGATTTGTTTTATTAATTCTTTCTTGATTTGTTTCATTAGTGTAAATGTATTTATCAATCATTTTTTTTGTTGATTCAAGAAAAAGTTGTATATTGATTTGGGGAATATTAATGATACACCGAAAGACATCTATGTAGATTCTTTCAATGAAAATTTTTATAAAATAATGTAATTTACTGATTAATCGAGCATTTCTTCTTTTTAATATTTGCCAAATATTTTTTAGTGATTCTAGTCTTTTGGCATTATAAGTTGTTTTGTTAGAATTAATATTTATTCCTGGAGTTACTTTTTTTTTGTCGTTTGTAATTTTTTCTATTTGATTTCTAATTGTGCGTGTTCTATCAGTCAGATCCTTCAGTTTTTTTTCTGCCAGGGAATAATTTGTCCAATCTGTAGATCGAATTTGATTAAACGATTCATGAATTATCTGATTGTTGATTATCGAATCTTTTTCTTTTTTAGTTTCACTTAATTCATATACTTCTCTCAATCTAAATAACAGAATTTGATTTACTTTTGAAAGTACTTTTCTTATTCTTTTTATAAATAGAACACTTTTGATGACCCAATTTTTTGTTTCTTTTGAGACTGTTATAAAAAAGTTTGTTCTTCCCTTTAAAACTCTTAAAACTAGAAAATATTTCTTTTTCAATTTTGTAATTTTTTTTTTGAGTTCTTTAAAAATGGGCTCAAAAAAAGAAGGTCTTTTTCGGGGAG